GAAGCAGGAATACTTTAGTTTGACGATTAACAATAGGGATGGATTGGATATCTAGAATATTTATGTATCAAGTCAAGACAAAATGAATAATGAGACATGAAGAAAGAGGGTTACTATGTCACTACAAAATGGACTCTCCACAATTATGAAAATGAATAAATTTCAACTTTATAACTACGACCCATAATCTAATTAGAATTCATTATACTGGTGATTACCTTTTTTTTTTTATTTTTTAGAACTATTAACAATGGAAAACGAAGACTAAGACTTGAGTTTAATGAAAAAGCCCTTTATCGGATTTGAACCGATGACTTACGCCTTACCATGGCGTTACTCTACCACTGAGTTAAAAGGGCCTGTTTATTCAATTTAAAAAATTTAATAGTTTTAATTAAATTATGAGTTTACTACATATATAATAGATATAATATAATAGACATATACATATCTACATATATGTATAAGAGCTCATTATCAACATAGAGTTAAGATATTTTCTTCAATCATGTGATGGGGGGATTCATATCCCGAGCCAAATTCCATAAAAAAAAAAAAAAAAATGTCTAGCGTTTTTGAATTTTTTGGTTTAATATGAGATAGTGATAGGCATATCTAATCTGAACGATGAACGAAGAAATTAGTTAAAATTGAATGAAGAAAAAAAAAATTAATATTCTAATTATAATAAATATTATTAAATATTCTTTTTATCCCTTTTTTCTGTCGGATCAAGCACTACCCTAACTAAGGGAATCCTACTACTATAACTTTGTTTAATTAATCTGTATATATATTATATAATACTATGCTATGCATTGTATTATAATACATAATAATATATATATCTATATTAATCCGTATTTATTGTAAATTAAAGTTATCTAGATTTATGTATATTAATATTAAAAATTTCAAAGTAGAAAAGACTCTTTTGATCTAGTTATATAATATATTATAATTATATTGTATATTGACAATTCCAAAAAAACTTATCATACTATCAGCATAGTATGCTGATGGTCGGGCGGATCTGCCCCCATCGTCTAGCGGTTCAGGACATCTCTCTTTCAAGGAGGCAGCGGGGATTCGACTTCCCCTGGGGGTAGGGTACTACGAAAGGAAGTTAATCATGGATTATAACTAAACCTAGAATTAATTCTTCCTGGGTCGATGCCCGAGCGGTTAATGGGGGCGGACTGTAAATTCGTTGGCAATATGTCTACGCTGGTTCAAATCCAGCTCGGCCCAAAAATTCGCCGCTCCATTGAATACGATCTAACCAGTTTAATTTGTCCTCCAGAAATAGAAATGCCCTATCCGTCAAAATAAAGATCAACCATTTTTTTGATCTATCCATATTTTTTAATTAGTCATTTATTTTTGACAATAAAAAAAAAAAAAAGAACCACCGATTACTAGTAATTATTGCTATAGTTCATATCCATGTGGATATGATATCAGTCATATCATTTTTGTTTCTGTTACAACACGACGAGACGAATAGAATGTTCTTATGAAACCATAAGAATATGTATGCCATACACCTCGCTGGGATTGTAGTTCAATTGGTCAGAGCACCGCCCTGTCAAGGCGGAAGCTGCGGGTTCGAGCCCCGTCAGTCCCGAACTAGGATCCGATGAATTTATCAATTCATCTCCCACTTTTTACAGATAAAGTGGGACAGGGAGCAAGATCTAAGAATCCTTATTTTTTTTTTTGTTTTTCGGTTCACATTAATATTTTTATATTTATCATCAGACAAAAGAAATGCGGGAATTTTCATTTCTTTCACTATGGAATAGTACCGATTGATAAGGAAGAGACATATCTAGATTGATTGGTACGATCGGTTATATTACTCTATGTCAGTATTTTTAGAGATACCATATTCGTTATTCTTTTGACTTTATTTTTTGATTGTTCTTGAATAATGAAATGGAGTAGAGTGCCCAGCCCTTTTCCAACTCCGACTTGTGTATCCTCTATTTTTAATTAAAAAAATCTATCTCATTCAAATTGCATGCTAATTTTTTTATGTATGTGTTCTCCCCCAATCCAAGAAAGAGAAGAGGATATTATATTAATTAATTATATTAATAATTAATATTAATTAAATCTATTAGTATATAATAATCTTAATTAAAATTATTTAATTTTATTTATTATAAATTTATAAATAATAAATAAAAGACCAAGCAAGGTACCCCTTTTTAGTAAATATGTTGGAATATTAGATCTTTTAATCCGTCCTTTTTCCATCTCACTTATATTGTTTGGGTCTTAGGTGTGACCTGACCCATTGAATACCGGTCATCTGATACCTCGTCGGATACTTAAATTAATTGTCTGTATTAAGTAAGTAGAACGAAGAAGGTAGGTTATAGAAACGAAAGAATGGAAAAGGACGAAAAATTCAATAGCATTCTATATTGGAATTGGATTATAAATTGAATTTTTGATTTAGTATGGATAAAAAGTCTTCCTATGTTATACTATT